CCATTTCCGAACACCTCATATCATTTCCAAGGCATACGATAGTTCGATTATCTGTGGACGATTTCTCGTTTCATGCCCCTTACAATGGGTTTCGAAGATACAAATTCTTCTTTTCTATTGGGCCGCAAACCAATCTAAGTAAATAAATCCACGAGCTCGATTCGATTAGTCTTTATACCTTATCTTATACTTATCTTATAACTTATACTATATAAAATAAATAAGTATTTGAACCCTGAATTGTCCTATGACTCACATTACAGAGTATATCTTTTAACGGGTCAAACAAAAAAAAAAGAAAATTCACTGTTTTTTCCTGCCCCTAAACTAGATTAAATATTTAAATTAAATATTTAAATAATGGTAGACTGGAAATGAAAGTGAAGTCCCTTTCTCGCATTCGTTCTCTATTGCATTGGCGGAAGAACAAAACAATATCTGATTCTGAAATCAAGGAAAGATATTGAGAAATATATTTTCGAAATAAACTTTTATATGTAGATGTAGCGGAAAAGAATATCGATTTATTCCCATGGAGCATTCAGTAAGAAGAAAATTCATTAAATCGGAAATATCGACAAATTCTTGACTTGCGTGGTCTAAGGAAATAAAAAAATCCGCTTGTACAATTTAATCTATATCGAATTTTAATATCAGAATAGCCGATATAGTCGTCATTCAATGGGTTAGATCCACTTACTTTTTATTTATTTATAATTTTATGCTGGGTTTGATAAAAACAATGGAGAAGTAAGAACACTTTGGTTTGGCGATTCATAATAGCGATTGGACATCTAGAATATTCTAGAATATTCCTGTCCAAAAACCAAAATTTGAATAATTAGACATGAAGAGGACTACTTTGTCAGTACAGAGTAGACTAGTTCTAATAACTACAATTATTCATTTAATAATGAATAATGTTTAACTTTTTAACTATAACTCGTAATAATCAGAAGTCATTATAATGGTGGTTACCTTTTTATTTTTAGAAATAAAAAGAATATCTCTATTCTCCACCGAAAAACAAAGACTAAAACTTTAGTTTAGCGGAAAAAGCCCCTTATCGGATTTGAACCGATGACTTACGCCTTACCATGGCGTTACTCTACCACTGAGTTAAAAGGGCCCGTTTTATTCGATTCATGAATTATAGCCTTTTTCCATTATGAGTATACTGCATAATATATGTACATGATATATACATATATGCACATAATATATACATACATGCATAGGGGTTCATTTAGGAGCAATCAATTTGATTTACCCCCCAAAAGTAAAAGGTGGGCAAATTTTTTCTTTTTTTTTTTTTTTTTTTGATAAAAATAATGCAGTGAATTGTTTCAAGACCGACCCCGCTTGTTTACTTTTACTGACCCGTCAAAACAAGATTCACTTGATTGATACATGTACCAATCTGACATCGACATAGATTCGATAGATTTTCTTGAATCATGTGATGAGGGTATTCGTACCCTGAACCGAATTCTTATAAAAAAATAAAAAAGAAAAAAGGAAAATTTCTATCGTTTTTGAATTTTCCGACTTAATGTGAGATATGGAATCATAACATAAAAGTAGAAAAGAGTGTTCAGATCTAGTCATATCATTAGATTATATTGACAATTCCAAAAAACTACTCATACTATCATCATAGTATGATGACGGTTGGGCGGATATGCCCCTATCGTCTAGTGGTTCAGGACATCTCTCTTTCAAGGAGGCAGCGGGGATTCGACTTCCCCTAGGGGTACTACGAAAGGAAGTTGATCATGGATTATCAATAAGCCTAGAAGGAATTCTTCCTGGGTCGATGCCCGAGCGGTTAATGGGGACGGACTGTAAATTCGTTGGCGATATGTCTACGCTGGTTCAAATCCAGCTCGGCCCAAAAATTCGCCGCTCCATGAATATGATATAACCAATGATATAACCAATTTGTCCCCCAGAAACAAAAATGCCTGTGATCCGTAAAAGAGAAAGAGTCCATTTTTTTTTCTCTATCCATGTTTTTCTCATTCGTTCTGATCTTTTCTTTCTAACGATCTAGATTCATAATACTTAATCAAAGCAAAGATTATGAAAGGTTGATTATCTATTTTTGGCAATAAAATAAAATAAAATAAACACAGGTTACTAGTAATCCGTGTCACTTTCACTATAGTCCATATCTATGTGTATATGATATCAGTTAGTATATCATTCGTGTCTCTGTTACAACGCGACGAAGAAAATGTTTTTCTTAAACCATTAAGAATATGTATACCATACACCTCGCTGGGATTGTAGTTCAATTGGTCAGAGCACCGCCCTGTCAAGGCGGAAGCTGCGGGTTCGAGCCCCGTCAGTCCCGAACTAGGATCCGATCCGATGAATGGAGAAATGAATTTCTCTATTTTCCGTGAAAAAGGAGACAGGGAGCAAGATCTAATCCCCAGTGGAGATCCTTATTTCTTTTGTTTTTCATTTCGCATTTATCATCAGACAAATACAATACAGGAATTTCCATTTCTTCCACTAGTGCCGAGTGATAAGGGAGAGACATAACATATATAGATTCGTACAATCGGTGGTATTCCTATATTTAGTATTTTAAGAGATACTCGTCTTACTTTCTTTTTCGATTTTCTTGATAAATGAAATAGAATAGAGTGCTCCTATTTTTACCGAGAGTACATACGCAAATTGTATTCGTTTATTGTACGATACATAATGAACTTAACATAATTACCTCGACAGAGTACTTGTCAGGTTAAACGACAACCCTTTTTAGCTTCGACTTTGTTTGTGTATCCTCAATGACTAATTGGAAACAATCTATCTCATTCTCATTTAAATTGTACACTGAATTTTTGATGTATGCCTTCCAGTCCCAATCGAAGAAAGAGATACTAATCAAATAAAAGAAAAGACCAAGCAACGTTCCTTTTTATTAAATTTGTTGGAATTATATTAGATCTTTTATACTTAACCCGTCCTTTTTCCATCTCACTTCTACTCTTTGGATCTGTGTGCGATTCATAGAATACCAGTCATATAATACCTCATAATTGTATGTACATAATTGTATGTATAAGTATAACGAAGGAGGAGTATATAAGGAAGACGGTAGGGTTATTTATAGAAAAGAAAAAGTGGAAAAGGATGAAAATTCAATGGGATTCTTTATTGGATCAGGAATCCCATTTCGGATTTAGTATGGATAAAAGATCTTCCTATGTTATACTATTCAATTCTCGACGATGAATCGATTTGATAGATCAGATATTGTTATTCATAATATTGATCCGATTCAGTATCATCAGGATGCAATTCATCCCATTGAATTTACAGGAATCAAATTTCTCATCTCTATGGGATTAGATCCCGAGTTATTGCGAAGTAAAAAAACAATGAGATTATGGAAGTAAATATTCTCGCATTTATTGCTACTGCACTGTTCATTCTAGTTCCTACTGCCTTTTTACTTATCATCTACGTAAAAACAGTCAGTCAAAATGATTAATTTGACTGAAACTTGATTTATTAGTTCTTATCAATGATTGAATAAATGAAAGAAACGGACTCAAACTCCAAGTCTTAAATGAAATGATCTGTCTGGAATCATAAGTATCTGAGATAATAAGTATCTGAGATAGTAGTATCTGAGCCGAGATAGTATGGTATAGTATTTATTATCCTATTAATGATTTTCATAGAAAGTTGTACTGTATACAGATATAGGCTTTTATATAGAGAAAGCCTATATCTAGGTCAATATACAATATGTATGTACATAGATTAGATGTATATCTAAATAGTACATCAAAATAACAGTCCAATTCCATTATTTTTTTGGCCACATTTACTTGTGTGGATTTCGATCAATTCAAAATAATTGAAGGCCAACTCTTCTAATTCCTGGCTTTCTTAGAATTTATATATATAGGTATAGGTCCCGAGATCTGTCAAAGGAATCAATGGAGCAAGACAAAAATAGTATGGGCATATTCTACTATAAATTCAATTAAATAAAAAAAGGATAAAAGAAAACGAAACCAAAGAAAAGAATCTTTTTCTTTTTTTAGATTTCCCATCCCAAGAAGTCATTGCTTGATCCATTAACAGATGATCTGCGGAGTTCTATTCCATGATAACTTCTTCGGATTTGAAAAAGAAGTAGATTAATAGAGTAGACCTTCCCAATTTTTTATGCTTAAACATGACATGAGATGAGTCAAAAAAAGCATAAAAAAATCTCTAGGAGTCTAAAAAAAAGGTGAAATGCGCGATATGTGGATCGCTCAACGGAAGAAAGATCTAATCTTATTATGTGTAGAACCTCTTTGGACAACAACTAGTCATTTCCAATAGAAAGTATGTATTGTCGTAATCTAATATAATTAGAATAGCAGAACGGCTTTCTCTTCTCTTAGAACAGTAAAAGTAAAGAAAGAGGGAAACAAATAAAGAAAAAAAGAAAAAACCAATTTCAGAATTTTTGCTTTTTGTAATATCCATAATTATGGTAAGAGCTGGTTTATCAAAATAGAATATTTAGGAAGAATTCGGTTGGAAAAAATTTCCTATCACGCGTAGATTTAGGTTTCGAAATACAACTATAGTAATCATTCATTCTTTGATCGAATGGTTATTATTCATTATTGTATTTTCTTATTCATTACTGTATTTCAGTATAATTTTGAAACAGAGACATTCTTTTTTTTAAGTTTTGCAAAACGATCAATTAAACAATTGATAGAATTCAATTACTCAATCGATTACTCAATTAGTAGTACCCCTAGAGTCCACTCCTTCCCCATACTACGAGTGAGAGGGAAAATGTAAAGACTACCATTAAAGCAGCCCAAGCGAGACTTACTATATCCATATAAATTATGTCTCCTATCTCTATGAAGGAATTATTCCATTACTGATCAATAATCATAGTGGAATCAATGGCGCAGAGTCAAAATGGAATTCTGACTTAACTTAAGGCTATTGATGAACCAATCCAATGAATCTACTCGTAACAAGATTATAAGATTTCTGGTAGAATCGGGAAGCATTAAGCATAAATACAATACACACACCTTTTCTCGGAAAATGAAATAGCAAAGGAATACTCCTATCCCAATGAAACATGTAGGAATACTAAGACCTATTGTTTGTTACCCTTTTTCATAAGCAAAAGACATCAAAATATACCATCAAGATAGATAACTATCTATCAGATACCTCTATTTCCTATTTGATCTAAGCCTTACTGTTTTTTTTGTGAAAGAATGGGGAGACACCATCACCAGTATTACATACATTCTTTCTTTTTTTCGTAATCCCCCTATCCTACATTTTCGTAATCCCCCTATCCTACACGGGCAAAGAAATTTTTTTGTTTCTTCAACTTTGACTTTTACTCTTTACTCAATAAGAGCCGACCAACTATCCTGATTGAATGTTTGAGTACTCAGAGACTCTCGTGAGTCTGGATACAAAGTATCTTCAGTCCTTTCCACAACTTCTAAATTGATTTCCCATCAGCCTATCCAATCGAATTCCAGACAGAGTCAGTAGACACAACGGTGGTAGTGTAAGATAATTAGGAATTCTTGATAGTCTTTCGTACAATCTCTTCTTCAATCCTAGTAGCAAAAATGGAGTGTCCTTTAGGAACCTTTGGATACCAAGATTTCCGACCTCTTACTTTCGTAGTTTTTAATCCCAGAATTGACTTTCACTATTTATTTATTCTATTTATAAAATAAATGTCCGAACCAATCATAATCATATTAAAATCATAATCATATTAATAAGTAAGTCTTACTTCATCCCTATTTGTACCGGTTTGGGCCACACCCCAAGCCCGGATTTTGAGAAAAAAATGGACTTTCTTTATAGAACTACAGATTCTAAAAATAAAGTATCGATAGGCTTATCCTTTTGCCTCCCCTTCTCCGGGGACAGAATTCGTCGAGTTAAATCAGCAGAATAAGAAATCCCAAGTTTTTTGTTGATCAGGCGACACCCAGATTTGAACTGGGGATAAAGGATTTGCAGTCCCCCGCCTTACCACTTGGCCATGTCGCCAAACCAAATTCGATCCAAATAAGATAAAAAATAGATTTCTGGTCAAAGACTGAAAAATTCAGGGCAAATTGGAACCATTAACTATTTGTTTTGTTGTTTTGAATTAGTGAAAGGTTCTTCAATTTGTATCTCAAATTGTTGCGTTTCCTTATCCTTAATGGCATAACAAAATCAAATTGATTTATGCCTAATCAGTATCAATTATTTTCAATAATCAATCTTTTTCAATTTCAATTATAACAATATAAATTATAACAATATATATGTGTATATGTAAACTGTGTATATGTAAACCTCAAAACAGAAATTGTTACACAGATACCGCTCTTATGTACATATCCCATATCCCTATAGAGAATCGTCGTGCCTTCTTTTTTCATTTTCTATATGCAATAGAAAAAATAGGAATTATGATATAGTGCGACCTGACTTCTGTTGCCACAAGTTAAATTACGATAAAAGATGTGATATGCGGATAGGTAGATAGCTATATTGGCATGCACTTAATAAATATTACTCCTATTACGCAATTCAATCATATTCTATATATTCTACTAGCAAAAAAAGAATTCGAAATTTTTTTTGAACATGAAATGAAACTCAAATAAAATTAAGTATGCTAAAAAGGGAAACTCTATATTGTTCCTGTCTTTCTTTATCTCATTCATAGAGATTCAATTTCATCCTGAATCCATTTATTTTTTTGGTACCCAATCAATCTGATCGTTATATCATAATAATAGGTAGAAATTGAATGAATTTTGATATTCTATATAAGACTCCATAAGTGTAAGTGACAGAATTTTTCCGGGAATGCTTTATCAATCCATTTCCATTTGTACCTGTCGCAAATTCGAACTTGCGTCGAAAATGCTCTTCATTCCTCTGTCTCATTTCCGTTCATACGTATGAAATACATATATGGAGTTGGTTAAAATTTCATGTGATTCAGTAAACAGAATATACATTCCATCATTGCTAGATCGATCCGTATGGTTCGATAAATAGTGAGCTAATAATGGGATTTTTCAATAAACAGGAAACTTAAGATTAAGATGCTCCGGAATGATGGAAATGAGGGAATGTCCACAATACCTGGATTTAGTCAGATCCAATTTGAGGGATTTTGTAGGTTCATTAATGAGGGCTTGACGGAAGAATTTCATAAGTTTCCAAAAATTGAAGATACAGATCAAGAAATTGAATTTAAATTATTTGTGGAAAGATATCAATTGGTAGAACCCTTGATAAACGAAAGAGATGCTGTGTATGAATCACTCACATATTCTTCTGAATTATATGTACCCGCGGGATTAATTTGGAAAACCGGTAGAGATATGCAAGAACAAACCGTTTTTATTGGAAACATTCCTCTAATGAATTCCCTGGGAACCTTTATAGTAAATGGAATATACAGAATTGTGATCAATC